TGCTACCATTGTAGCTGCATGTATAAGAGCTGAAATCGGAGTAGGTCCCTCCATTGCATCGGGTAACCATACATGAAGTGGAAATTGTGCAGATTTAGCTGCTGGACCTAGAAATAATAAAAGAGCACACATATTTGCGAGGAATAAATTAACCCCATTACTATCAATTAAGTCATTAAACCGTTCAGATAAACTGTGGATGTCGAAACTACCTGTTATCCAATAGGTACCCAATATACCCAATAATAATCCAAAGTCTCCTACACGATTTGTTATAAAAGCTTTTTGACAAGCATTAGCGGCACTGGGTCTAGAGAACCAGAAACCTATTAATAAATAAGAACACATTCCAACTAATTCCCAAAAAATATAAATTTGTACTGGATTGGGACTAAGAACTAAACCTAACATGGAAGCAGTGAAAAGACTGAGATAAGCAAAAAATCTTACATATCCCTGGTCATGGGACATGTAACTGTCACTATAAATCATAACCAAAATCCCTACGCTCGTAACTGATACCAACATTGTAGAAGTAAGCGGATCAATCAAAAAACCTATTTGTAGAGAAATATCTTTATTAAAAAACCAAGACCATAATAATTGGTGGTTAGGATTGCCCCTAATCTGTTGCCAAAAAATAGAAAAAGAAATAAACATGGCTATACCTAGCAAAAATATACTAATGATAGCACATATACGACGAAGACTTTTAGTTGCTTTTGGGAAGAAGAATAATCCCAATCCTACTGACATAGAAGCTACAAATGGACATACAGGGACAATCCAAATATTTTTATATAATAGTTCCATAAACCTATTAGAATTAAATTAAACCTTAATTTATCTTTCTCTCTCATCCACGTTCAAGTTGCCTTATTACAAATTGGAGTTCCAATATATTAGAAATGGAAAATCTATTCCATCTGGAGAAAAAATACACCCCAAAATTTTTGAAGTTTTTTTTATTCAAGGAATAGAATATTCAAAAAACTTGTTTCTTCGTTGATCAAAAGAATATATGAGATAATAATATTCTAAAATCTATTTAATTACTTATTTCTCGAGTTTAGCTATTCAGATTCGAAATAATCCGATTCTTATATATAATCCCTTTAGTAATATTTTAATCAGAACCAATATCGTAATGAGTACATACGCAATAATTGACACCGGGGGTGAACAGTTACGGGTAGAACCTGGTAGGTTCTATGATGTTCGTTATTCCGCATCATTAAAACCTAAGATATTAGCCCCGAATACCAAAATATTAATATATCGAATATTATTGATTTGTAATGAATCCACAATAAATCTTGGACATCCCTGGTTAGAGAATGCAATCGTTAGGGGAAGAATTTTACACCCTTCCTTCGGGGATAGAATAACAATATATAAAATGCATTCTAAGAAAAAAACGAGACGTAAGTTAGGATATCGACAAGATTTAGTTCGATTTGTAGTGGATTCTATCTGTTTGAATGGAGAGGAATTATAGAATCGAATAATTTGTATCCATTATACATCGAAATCATTAATAGAATAATTTTTGAGGGAGTGGAAATAGGAACTCTCTCTAATTCTTTCAATTGAGAATCAGTTAATAGCTATATTATTAAGGTATTTCCCATTATGGCAGTTCCGAAAAAACGTACTTCCAAATCAAAGAAGCGAATTCGTAAGAGTGTTTGGAGAGAAAAGACTAAAAAAATTGCCTCAAAAGCTTTTTCTTTAGCTCAATCTATTCTAACTAATCGTTCAAAAAGTTTTTATTACACAACGAACGAAAAAATATCTGAATCGACGGAATAATTATACACCGATGGCTCAACTAATTCCCGGTATATCTTATTCCATCCGAGTAGATAGAGATGAAGAATTTATTATCTTGTAGCGTTTTATAAAAAAAAAAAAAATTATTGAGAACAATATTCAAAATATATATATATTTTTTTTTGAATATTCTCTTCCTACAGACTAAATAACTATTCCTTTGATAAATTCATAGAAGATGGTATAACTAAACTACTTGTTTGTTATTTCTCTTCCTCACCAATCTCGGGAGTATAAATCTCCCGGGAGAATATGAAGATATTGCATATTCTTATTCTGTTCTTACATAAAATTCTTCAATTTTTGAAAAACGATAGGAAATTCATTCAATTATGATTAAAATTTTTCCATATATACTCCGTCGAGGAGATAGTATTCTTAATACTATTTCGGAATAGCGGGATTTGAACCCACGACCTCCATCACCCCAAGATGGCACGCTACCAAGCTGCGCTATATTCCGAAAGAAAAAGTTAAGAAAAAGGTTTTCTCGCTTCAAATTTATTGTTATATCATTGTAATATGATATTTCTTCTCGCGAGAGAATAAATATTGACTATCGATTATGGATTATGCTATTATCACTATTAAGCCGCTATGGTGAAACAGGTAGACACGTTGCTCTTAGGAAGCAGTGCTAACGCATCTCGGTTCGAATCCGAGTAGCGGCATTCTATCTCGATAAAACCTTCACTAATATCTTATAATTCTATTAATTATCTAATAAGATCTTTTTAATACTCATAGAATCTTATTAATATAGGAAATAGTAACTACGATAAATATTATTACGGAAAATATATTTGCTCACATCTCCTTCTTTCTCCTTTCCGTGGCTACTGCCTCTTATTGGGGAAATCTAGTTTATAAAACTGGGAAACTAAGTGATTTGGGAAAACAAAGTATAAAATTTGCTTTCATTTCTATAACAGGATTTTTGATAACCCGATGGGTTCATGCTAATCATTTACCATTAAGCAATTTATATGAATCATTTATGTTTCTCTCGTGGAGTTTCTCTCTATTGCATATAAACTTGGAACTGAAAAGTCGGAATAATGATTGGTTGGGCGCAATTACTGCACCAAGTGCCATGTTAACGCACAGCTTTGCTACTTTAGGTCCTCCCAACGAGATGCAACAATCTACAATGTTAGTACCTGCTTTACAATCTCATTGGTTAATGATGCATGTCAGTATGATGATATTAAGTTATGCTACCCTTTTATGTGGATCCCTGTTAGCAATAACTTTGCTAATTATTACACATGATAATACAAATAAATCTATAGTTAGTACTAATACCAAATTCTTTCTATTATTCTTTCCCCGCGAAAGAAATAGCTATTTATCCACACAAATAGAAAGTGATTCAAAAAACACTTTCTATTTGTTATCCAGAGATTTTCGTAAATGCCAATTGATTCAACAACTAGATCAATGGAGTTATCGTACAATCGGCTTAGGTTTTCCCTTCCTAACAATAGGTATCCTTTCTGGAGCCGTATGGGCTAATGAAGCATGGGGATCTTATTGGAGCTGGGATCCTAAAGAAACATGGGCATTAATTACCTGGCTTATATATGCAATTTATTTACATACTAGAATGACTAAAGGATGGCAAGGAAAACAATCTGCAACTGTAGCTTCTTCCGGATTCTTTATTGTTTGGATCTGTTACTTGGGTGTCAATCTCTTAGGAATCGGTCTGCACAGTTATGGATGGTTAATTCGATAGTAAATCAATCGGGGTATTCAAAACTGATTAGACAGAAATAGTAATTTGATAGGGATTTTTCATAATACGATACGGACTTGAATACAGAAAAATAAATTTTTATTCTTTTTTTTTTTTTCGAATAATAAATTATTGAAAAAGAATGATTTGATAATTAATAGTATTCACTTTTTAAAAATCTCATTGAGACTGATTATTCAAACCAAAAACAAAAATTTTCTGAGAAAAAAACTCCCATTTATCTCTCTAAACAATTTACATTTATCTCTCTAAACAATTGACTGGGGGAAGGAAAAAATACAATGACATAGAAAGTTATACTTTTCTAATATTCTAATCGGTAGAATCCACTAATATTGAGATAAAATATATTCTACCTCACTATTCCATAGAGATAATACCAGATTGGGATAAAGACCAATACCTATTATTGGTAATAAAAGACAGAGTGAAATAAAAATCTCTCGTGGTCCAGAATCTATAAGAGATAAAGCTAGGGTATTAGGAATCTTATATCCATAAAACATTTGACGTAACATGGAAAGCAAATAAATAGGAGTTAGTATTATCCCAATTGCTTCAATTATTGTAATTACTATTTTGAAAGTAAGCGAATAGTTTTGACTAATAACAATCCCCAAGAATACCATTAATTCTGCCACAAAACCACTCATACCCGGCAATGCCAGAGATGCGAGTGAAAAAATACTAAACATGGTGAATAATTTAGGCATTGAGATAGCTATTCCGCCTAGTTGATCGAGGAAAAGAGTACGTGTCCTGTCATAGCTTGTTCCGGCTAGAAAAAAGAGTGCTGCACCGGTCAATCCATGAGAAATCATTTGTAATATAGCTCCATTAAGACCTATATTTGTTAGAGAACCAATTCCGATCATAACAAAACCCATATGAGAGACAGATGAATAAGCTATTCTTCTTTTTAGATTACGTTGATTCAATGAGATTAAAGATGCATAAACAATTTGAACTGCTCCAAACATTACCATCCAAGGAGCAAATATGGCATGAGCATGAGGCAACAATTCCATATTAATTCGAATCAATCCATATCCCCCCATCTTTAAGAGGATTCCTGCTAAAAGCATACATGTACTATAATGTGCTTCTCCATGAGTATCTGGCAACCAAGTGTGAAAAGGGAAGATTGGTAATTTCACCGCATAAGCTATCAAAAAACCTGAATAAATAATTATTTCTAATGCTATGGGATATGACCGAGTTGCTAGGGATTGAATATCAAACAATGGTCCATTGTTTCCGTAAAGGCCTATTGTTAAGGCTCCGATTAGGAGAAAAATGGAACCACCTGCTGTGTACAAAATAAACTTTGTGGCCGAATATAGACGTCTTTTTCCACCCCATATAGATAAAAGTAAGTAAATAGGAATTAATTCCAATTCCCACATGAAAAAAAAGAGTAAAATATCTTGAGAAGCAAATAATCCTATTTGACCGCTGTACATTGCTAACATCAAAAAATGAAATAATCTTGTATTTCGTGTGACTGGCCAAGCTGCTAAAGTTGCTAGGGTGGTGACAAAGCCTGTTAATAAGATAAGCCCCATGGAAAGACCATCAATACCTAATCTCCAATGAAAATTAATAAGATCTATCCAATTATAATCTTCCTCTAATTGAAGAGATTGATCGTTGATGCGGAAATGACAACAAAAGATATAGGTTATTAAAAGGAATTCTATTATACAAATACCTAAAGTATACCATCGAATAATTTTATTTCCTTCATTAGGAAATAATGGGATCAATAAGCCGGCACATATAGGTAGAAGAACAATTATGGTTAGCCAAGGTAAACTGCTCATGGAGGATATAAGAGACTTTAATATAAGACCCATACTAAATCTGTATGGGTCTTCTTATGAAACAGAAAATTGTAGTAATCTTTTTCTTTCTATTAAAAATTGCTTAGTAAGCTAGACCCATACTGCGAGTTGTTTCAGCTCCTAAATAAACACGTACGCTCAAAAAATCTGTTGGGCAAGCCGATTCACATCTTTTACAACCCACACAGTCTTCTGTTCTAGGAGCAGAAGCAATCTGATTAGCTTTACATCCATCCCAAGGTATCATTTCCAAAACATCTGTTGGACAAGCTCTTACACATTGGGTACAACCGATACATGTATCATAAATCTTTACTGAATGCGCCATTGGATTTATACTCCTATTAATCTTAGATATCGAGAAAACTAACTATTGATATCGAAAGAACTAACTATTCCGAAATAAATTTTATCCCTATCGTTAAAAACTAGTAGATTGGAACAAGAACAAATTGTCTAATCTTGGTCCTTATTTCAGATACTATTAATATAACAATTGAACTGTTATGAAATTTCCTAATATATATTATGCAAAAAAATATCTCTATCTTCATCCGTTCGAATAATCAAGTAAATAATACGATTAATTCAATGAATGAAGGGGATTATTTATTATGGATCTATCTAAGGACATAAGATCATTAATTACCATTTTAACAAATTAAATTGATCAATACGAGTTGATTTTCTATTGCGATAGATGATTAAAATGATAGATAATCCGATAGCAGCTTCAGCAGCTGCAATAGCTATCACAGAGATAGAAAATATTTCTCCTTTTCGTTCTTGGGTATCGAAATAATTAGAAAACGTTACAAAATTTATATTAACTGCATTAAAAATTAGCTCTAGACACATAAGTGCTCGAATCATGTTTCGACTTGTGATTAATCCGTAGAAACCAATACAGAAAAGATAAGCACCTAAAATAAGTGCGTTTTCAATCATAAGAGATTAACTCCTTAGACTAGTTTAGTAATTGGGATGAAAAAACAGATTCATAGAAATATTTTTAGTAACTAAAAGAGAGATAAATCCTCTTTAGATTCCGAAGCTTTATTATCATCTATTTCTACTATCCTTTCCTGACGGGCTATAGTGATTGCTCCTATTAGAGCAACTAAGAGAAGGATGGAAAGAAGTTCAAATGGAAGCAAAAATTTAGTTAATAATTGGGACCCAATAAGCTGAACATCAGTTGTCAAACCTTGTTCCACAAACTTCGTTGATTGTTTAGTCATATATATCTCAGACCATGATGCATCTGGAATCATTATAGTCAATAATATGAAGAGACTTGTACAGACTCCTAAAGTAATATTATCCCCTACATTTGAGAATGAAAAAAGAGTTATATTCTTTGGTTTATCAATTAACATTACAGCAAATACGGTTAAAACATTTACAGCTCCTACGTAGATCAATACTTGAGCAGCAGCTACAAAATCAGCATTTAGTACAAGATATAGAAGGGATATACAGATAAAAACTAGTCCCAATAAGAGTGCAGAATAGACTATATTGGTAAGTAATACCACTCCTAAACTTCCTAAAAGGATACCTAATTCTATAATTACTAAAATAACTTTATGGATTGGTTCGGGTAAAATCATTTCATCTAATCATTCAAATTTTTTCTATTCAGATACAAATATCTGGTAATAATGAGATGTATATCTCTTGCAAATCTCTTTTATTTCTTTTTATCTCTTCAAAAATATTCAATCCATCTGCTAGAAACATATCCGCTATAACGAAGAATATCTTGATGAAAATAGTAATAAGAAATAATTGGAGAAGAAAAAAAAAGACTCGCCTGAGTCTTTTTCCCCCTCGTCAGATGAAGATTTTCTCTAAAAATTAGTAACACTTCTTGAATCAGGATGTCCTTCCATAACTCCTTTGGATAAATAATTTAAACCCGAAACAGTTTGAGTTGTAGGATCTTGAACTACCGATACGGGTAAACGTCCTAAAGCAATTTGATCATAATTCAATTCATGCCGATCATAAGTCGAAAGTTCATATTCTTCTGTCATTGACAAACAATTTGTTGGACAATATTCGACACAATTGCCACAAAAAATACAGACTGCAAAGTCAATACTATAATTTTTTAACTGTTTTTTTCTAACACTTTCCTTCAACTCCCAATCAACGACAGGTAAATTGATTGGACACACACGAACACATACTTCACAAGCAATACATTTATCGAATTCAAAATGAATCCGTCCGCGAAATCGTTCTGATGGGATCAGTTTTTCATATGGATATTGAATAGTCATAGGTAATCGATTCATATGGTCTAATGTAACCACAAAACCTTGACCAATATATCTTGCAGCTTGTATTGCTTGTTGACTATAACTTCGAAGCCCATTCACCATAGCGAACATGAGGTAGATATCCTTGAATAATTAATTGAATCTTTTCTATCTCTGAGTTCTTTACGTGTCAAAGAAATCTATGAGCATGATTCAGAAGATGATATAGATACAATCTATTAATCTAATAATAGAATTTGAAAAGAAGCTGTTAACAGTAAATTTCCCAAAGCGACGGGCAGAAGAAATTTCCAACCAAGATCCAATAGTTGGTCTATTCTTACTCTCGGTAATGTCCATCTCGTCATGATAGAGACGAATAGGAATAAATAAGCTTTAGTTAATGTGATGATAATACCTATTATTGCATTGATAATATCAAAAGTTCCATTAGTAAGAATCCAAGTGAGTTGGTTGGAAGTTGGTAAGAATGGAATTGATAAATCCCATCCTCCAAGATAAAGTACTGTTACAAACAATGAAGAAACTAATAGGTTTAGATAAGAACCAACATAAAATAGACCAAATTTGATACCTGAGTATTCTGTTTGGTAACCTGCTACCAATTCTTCTTCCGCTTCCGGTGGATCAAAAGGTAATCGTTCACATTCTGCCAACGAAGAAATGAAAAAAATTAGAAAACCTATAGGTTGACGCCACAAATTCCATCCTAAAAGACCATATTTAGACTGTGCATCAACTATATCAACTGTACTTAAACTGTTGGATAAATATAGTCGATGGTATTAATGATATTACCATCTCTACTTCAAAACCGTACATGAAATTTTCACTTCATACGGCTCCTCAAAGGTTATTAAGAATGACTTTGTATCAAAGAATTATCATCTTATGAAATGATTAAAAGTATTCTGGGATTAACCAAAGAGATTCTGTTTGCTAGAAGAAATAATAGCTTCTGAATCTATCTCAACCTTTCTAATTTTCTAGTACTTCAAATTCAAATATAGTAAAAATTTTGGTAGAATCAATAGAATTCTTTTCTTAATAAAGTCTTTCTCTATTTGTAAAGAACGACTAATTAGGTATAAAAAATATTAAATATTGGGACAAATATTTAGAAATAATATGATTATTTCACTAATCTTTTAAAAGATTTAGGTAATTATTGAAAGGATTACTTCGTTCCAGATAGTCATTGTTTTAGTAGATAGGAATATACTTAAGATTGGGGTTATAAGGAAGTACTACTTAGTCATCTCTACCAATGCCAAGTCCTTATCCATTCAATATCTTAAAACTGGAAGAAAAAAAATATTTATTCATCTGTTTCACCAACCTCTTGTGTATCTTTGTGTTCCTGGCCATCTACTATTGCTCGATTTTTAGTATGATTATAGAAGATTCATAATTATCTTCTGCCCCCGCGTCAGGTTTTCAAAACTCCTGGGGTACACAGTTTTCACTGGTTGTGCATGCTTTCACTCCTGTACATAGAGGATGGGGCTTAATTCTATCACTGCAATACGCTGTTTAATTTCACCCATATGACTATCTAGTTGTTTACTTGGAGAAAGAGAAAAAAAATTATACTAAATTTATTTTTTTTTTCAACGAATCGCACGTAGAGATATAGATAATACGCATAGAGCTAAAGGAATTTCATAACTGATAGATTGAGCAGCAGCTCGAAGACCACCTAAAAAAGAATATTTATTGTTTGAACCGTAGCCTGCCATAAGAAGTCCAAGCGGAGCAATACTTGAAACAGCAATCCAGAAAAATACACCTATACCCAAATCAGCTAAAATTATGTGTTTCCCAAAAGGTATTACTAAATAACTTAAAAATACTGGTATGACTACTATAGCAGGTCCAACGTTGAATAACCAAATATCACCTCTTGCGGGAATAACATCTTCTTTCAATAGGAGTTTGATTCCATCTGCCAAAGCCTGAATAATTCCCAAAGGTCCGGCATATTCGGGTCCAATACGTTGTTGTATTCCCGCCGATATCTTTCGTTCGAGCCATACAATAACTAATACTCCTAGTGTAACTCCTACTATAGTAGTGAGAATAGACACTATAATCCAAATTAATTCAAGAAATTCTTTTGATAATTCCGATTCAGAGAAGAGTATAATACCTTGTTTTTCAACACCTGTTATATCAAGTACCATCTTAACGATCAACCTCTCCCATAATAATATCGATACTACCCAATATTGTCATAATATCTGCTAATTTCATTCCTTTCACCAATTGAGGAAGGATTTGCAAATTGATAAACCCGGGTGGACGAATTTTCCATCTCCAAGGAGAGACATTATCATCTCCAATTAAAAATATTCCTAATTCTCCTTTAGGAGCTTCTATCCGTACATAATGCTCCTGTTTGGGTAACTTAAAAGTAGGGGAAGATTTCTTACTAATAAATTGATAGTCAAAATCATTCCATTCCGAATCTTTTTGTTGATTAAGGCGTCGAGCTTCCAAGTTTTCGTAAGGGCCTCCTGGAATAACTTTCAAAGCTTGTTGAATAATTCTTACAGATTCTCTCATTTCTCCAATTCGTACCAAGTAACGAGCTAATGAATCCCCTTCTTTCTGCCATTGAATTTGCCAATCTAATTCATCATAGCATTCATAATGATCTACTTTACGGAGATCCCATCGAACTCCTGAGGCTCGTAGCATAGGTCCTGATAAGCCCCAATTTATTGCTTCTTCCCTACCAATAAAGCCTACACCCTCCACTCGTTTTAAAAAAATGGGATTATTCGTAATAAGCTGTTCATATTCATCAACTTTTGGTAAGAAATAATCGCAAAAGTCTAGACATTTGTCTACCCAACCGTAGGGAGAGTCTACAGCAACTCCTCCAATACGAAAATAATTATGCATCATCCGCATTCCCGTAGCAGCTTCGAACAAATCATATATCATCTCCCTTTCTCTGAATATATAAAAGAAAGGAGTTTGTGCACCAACATCAGCCATGAAAGGTCCTAGCCATAATAAATGGGAAGCAATGCGGCTTAACTCTAACATAATTATTCTTATATAACTGGCTCTCTTTGGTATTTGGATATTGGCCAATTTCTCCGGTGCATTCACTGTTATTGCTTCCGTAAACATGGTGGCTAGATAATCCCATCGTGTTACATAAGGAAGATATTGTATAATCGTTCTGTTCTCAGCAATCTTTTCCATTCCTCTATGGAGATAACCTAGTATCGGTTCACAATCAATGACATTTTCACCATCTGAAGTAACAATCAATCGAAGAACACCATGCATCGATGGATGCTGAGGACCCATACTTACTATCATGGGATCTTTCTTTGTAGCAAACATGGTCATATTTTATTTCCCCCTCCATATATTCTATAGGGTTAGCTTTCGTAGAAAGAAATAGTAAATCCTTATTAAGAATGTAATGTTCATACATCGAAACGGAAGTAATAAGATCTATGTAATCCATTTAACGAATTTTGAGTCCACGAATACCTAATTTATTTATTAAGTTTTCATAACAATTTATATCGTTCTTGGATAGGTAAACTAAAAGGCGTTTGCGTTTTCCCAGCATTTTCCACAACCCCCTTTGGGATGAATAGTCTTTAGAATGTTGTTTCAGATGGGAGGTAAGTTTGATAACTTGATTAGTTAAATGATATATTTGAAATTCAACAGACCCTGTTTTTTTTACAGGGCCTGATGACGAATGAAGAGATATCTTTTTATTCATAGAAATATTTGTTCTTAAAAAAAAAAAAAAGAGATTATTCAATAACGAAATAGAATTAATTATTGAATAGTTCTAAATAAATAATAATATAAATTTTATGGAATATTATTCCGAAGGATTTACAAAAATTAAGCAATTATTATATGTTTCATTGAAATTACTCATTCATTGATGAAACATATAACAATTGCTTTTTCGACTCAAAACGGGGGATACATACGAATTCTTAGCATGGTGAATCGACTTCCATTACTCGTATTAAACCAGAATCTGTTCATGCAAGCTAAGTCCTCTAGCCGATGAATAGGCCAAAGAAAACGTTTAATAAATTGATTCTGATCCGGAGGAAGAGTTTGAGTCCTCTGGACGTTCCTCATCCAAGGTTCAATTTTTGTATATCTCTCCTCTAGGATTAAGGATCTTAAAACCCGTAATTCCCGACGACGTCTTGGAAGTAACAGATCTTCGAGGTTATACCAATGAACAAAATCTTGTTTATCATTTTTATCATTAATGAGTGATAAACGTGGTATACATTGACTAAAGATATCTCCATCTATTCTTCTTTCGAATCTATCTATAAATTTTAATAAAGTACTTACCATTTTGTACATCAATATTTGATCATCCAATACTTTTGGTAGACGATGTGATGAAATAGTTAGAAATTGATCTAATACCTTCTTTTTAGACTCTGTAAAAAATAGATTCAATAGATTTACATCTATTTTCATTTCACGACAGAACCCAGTAAGATCTTGTTGATTTTCAATTACACTTAAAAGAGATGCTAGATCTTTTATTCTTTGCATTCTACTTCCTAATTCTTTAGATCTCCACCTCCATTGGAATAGATAGTAATGATTCTTTCTTTCTTTGAGAGATAATTCTTCTGATTTAATCTTCTGTCTCTCATACCGATAACTCATTCTTAATTTCTGAGATTTCTCGCTTGGAGGTATTTTATTCTTCTTTTGCAGAATAGAATTCTTAGGTACAAATATTGTTTCCGTACCATATTTATCCGTTTCTTCAATAAATTCTGGAAATAACCATAGCATTAGATTGAAATCTAAATTATTCTTTTTTTCTTTTTGTGGATATGAGATATTCTTCTTCTTCTTCTCTCCAAAATTTCGTATCTTTTTAATACGATTCACAGCTAGTATCTCTTCCTTTGTATTTTCTTTCCAGATTGGCAGTTTATTAATCTCTGAATTTTTAACAGAATCAACAAAACTATATAAAAGAGTATTATATTTAAAACGTTTATTAAAATTATTGATTCGTTGTTTCAAAAGAGGGTTTTTTCTATAAATAGAATTTCTATAAATAGAATGTGTATCTCGTTCGTTGTAAGAGACATCTTCATTCTTTTTATCAAAAGATACACTATTTATTTTCCAATGTCTATTAACTTCAAACCTCCATTTTTTTGGTGCTATTTGGGACCAGAATTCTGAAGATAAATTATATTTTCTGAAACGACGTAACCATTCATTCCAGTCTTTTTCACTAAAATTTTGGGGTTCTTTAATAATCCCTTGTGTAATTAAAATATCTTCAATATCCTCAGAAATAATAGTTTCTATGTCCGATAAATAATTCCCTGATTTTAATTCGTTCCGCTCAGGATATTCCTTCAATATCCAACTATGTTCTTTCAACGATTGTACTAAATAATTCAAATCCAATTTGGTTGTTTTTGTTCGCCACAACCTATCCAGTATATACGCGTGAGAAATTGAATTTATAGACTTATTTCGATCCGCTGGAAAAATTTTTCCATTCCCATCTGAATGTGTGTGTTGTATCTCATTAGAATTTTCGAAAACATCTTTTAGTAGTATTATTAATTGGATATTGAACCGGAGGAAAGAGATGGAATGATTATAAATCTCTCTATTCAATTTCTTGGGAATAATTCTTAATAAATAATATCCTCTTCGAATTAATTGTGCATTTGTTCTACGAAGTCTTAAAATCCTTTGTTGAGTTTGAACCAATTGCTTTTTCAGTATCAATTCAAAAATATTAGAATATTGATTATCTTTCTCTTTCGATCCGATTTTTGTTTCTATTCTATGAAGAAAAGATTGTTGAATAATTTGTTTCGTACCATCATTTGTTGGGATTAACGAATTATTGAATTCCCGAAGATTTTTTTGAGTCTCAAATTCTGGTTGATCTTGAATATCTGGCGACAAGTTTTCAATAACATTGGGCGCAATATCAATATCTACTTCTTTTATTTCTTGATTAGTTATTTTTACTTTCTGATTAGTTATTTTCTCTTTCGTTACTTGCGTATCAATGGATTGAACACTAGATCTATTTGTTTCGTCCAATCGATTGATTCGAATATATCTTTCCGAAAGATTATTAAATTCTTTGTAAATAGATGATAAATTCGTTAGTTGGATTAAATTGGAACAAAACTGAGATATTTGTCTAGTCCCCAATGATATATTATTTCTCAAATTTTTTATCAATTTTTTTCTAACAGGTTTCCAAAAAGAAGGTTGTTTCTTAATAGTCCCAAAAGGTAAATTTGTTTGAAATCCCCAAGCGGTTAAATAACTAAAAGTCACTTTTTGTTGTTTCGAGATATCTTTTCCTATCAAATTACTATCTCTAACGGATTGAGAATGTATATCCCCTTCGGTTCGTTTTAATCGTTTCACCTTTTTCTGAGTATGCCAAGGTTTTAATTGAAAAGGATATAAAATTTTTATCTGAAGACCTTCTCGCAACCAACGACCAGGTAATTTGGTGTCTGAAAATTCATTACCATCATAGGTACACTTTATGTGAATTTCTCGATTCCATTCAGTCCAATCTTCAGTCCATTCAGGAAACTGGAATAATAAGATACGACCAATATTTTTACCTATTATTAATATAGGCAATTTAACATACTTTCTAAAACTTGATTGAAGAACTAATAATAAACTTCTTCCACTTTGGGCGAAGTAAAAATCTAATCGAGCTGCTAATGCTAGACGATCAGCCTTCGATCTCGTAATGTTCCTCGAAGAAGACAGTAATCCCCCGATCTGGATCGTGTTTGTTTCACCTTTCCTCGTTTCTATAATTTTCAAAGACGATTCCGGGATAGTAGGTGTCTCCATTATCCTTAAAAAGAAAGGAGAGTGTGCTTTATGTTGCAACATTTTCCATATCAGTATTTTACGTCTTCGAGGCCGTAAAGATCCTCTTAGTATTCTTCGACGAAAATCTGACTGTTTTGAAAATCGTTTCACAACTCTTCTTGTTTTTAGTTTGGTTTTCGTGACACTAATTCCCACATTTTTTACTTTCCTCTGACGAACATCGTTAGTCCCACCTACAACATCGAATCGATTAGCTTTTATTATTAAAGTGTATCGAGGTAAGTCTTTTTTAATTTCCTGGATGTGAGGCAATAAAGATATTGTTTGTGCTATGGAAGAGAAATCTCGTAGTTTAGTAAAATCGGTTGAAAATGAATCGAAAAAAGAAGACCAATTTGAACTATTAGTTTCGTCTTTCAAATGAATAAAAAATAAAGCTTGTTCTACAGGAGGAAGTTTGAAAACATGTTCCCAAGTTATATATACTGTGTTATGCTTAGTTTTCAAGAAATTGAGTTCATTGAAAAGCTTTTTAATTTGCTTGTCCTTAGATTTCCCGAACATGAACAAGAATGTTCGTTGACCACTTTTAGGTAACAAATCCCAAGGTAAAGGAAAAAATTTACGTTCTAATCCCTGATATTGAGTAGAAATCCAATCTTTTAACTTATTTTGATATTCCTTCTTATATTCCTCTCCGAGATCTTTATTCTGATAATCCTTTCTCAAATCTATTATATCGGGCAAAAGCCAAGGTGACTTCGATAATGGAATTCTAGTGCGGGATAAGCTGCTTAGAAAAGGATCATAAATTTTAGCTAATTCCTGTCCGTTACTGTTACATAAGCCAGTCCTCTTTTCTATTATTTTCTGAATATCAGAACCATTTTTTAAAGATTCGATCCGATCTCTTAAATCATTGTTTAAAGTATTTCTTCGTTCTAGTCTATCACCAATCCATTCTTTGTAAAAATCATCCGATGACATAAATTCATTTGAATCTTTGAAAGAATTCTTTAATTGTTTTTCGGAAATGAATAAACTAGGCAGATATGTAAAAGATATTCGTTGTTTACCATCAGTTACACATTTGTTAAAGAAATAATCAGATACTTGTTTTTTCACCAAACTATTATGACTGATTCGACTATTTTCAATATATCGTAATGGTCGATTCCATCTCGATCGATCATAAAAATTATTAGGCCATGGTAAAAAAATCCATAATAGATCTTCCGGGTTCTTTTTCAATCTCTGATCATATAATGTAATTTCATTCAAAAATTTCTTAGACGTAAGGGGTACTGGAGCCCGACCCAGATGTAAACACAAGGAAATTAAAATAATAATACTAAAAGTTCGGTATAGAACGCGCTTAATCAAAAGATAAAGTATAGGTGCATCATGTTCTATTCGTACCAGAAGTAATTTTGCTAAATTAATGAATAAGAGATTACCACCTAACCAACTTAAGAGACTACTTATTATGAATAAAAAATTATTACTATACCGATAAAGAACTACTTGTACTAATCGGGATAATACAGGACTTGGTAAAAGAAAAGGATTTAATAATTGAAATATTAAACTATCTAAGAATATAGTACGAAGTCGCGGATCACTTATTGAACTGATATGACGTAGATTTTTATAATTTAGTAAATATTTTGTTCGAAACCAATGAAAGAACATATATGGGAGAACTAGCAAAGTTATAAGATGCGGTTTCACCAATAGAATATACAGAGGTGAAAAGTATATTGATAAATATATTAACAACTGTCCAATCATTAAACCACTTACAGCTACTGTACCACCAAGATTCCCTTCCAAGAGAAAAGATCGTATTGAAAAGATCTGAGAAGGTCCAATCGGCAATGTAGTAAGAAATCCGTAATAGATTCCAAATAATACAGCTGGACCTATCCACATCGGTAACGAAATTTGTGATACAGAAGACAACAATTCAATGCTTTCTATGGGCATAGGAATTATTTATAATCTCTTTATTATATTGTTATTATATTGAATTTCTATTATATCAAATAGAATCGAATAGATTTTTCAAACTATTCATATACAAGATACCATTTTTTTCAATATTTATCAATAGTTTTCTTAATCACAAAGAGAATATCTTTTGATTAAGAACTAGATTTTAGTAAAAGTTGTTTCTATCAATAGATGATACGAAGTTATTTCTTTTCAGGGTTTATTTCAAATTATCGTCGGTTGCAACAAGTTTGTCCAACCCAGATGTTCTAAACTATTGTTACGTCGTAAAGGACGGGTAACAAGTTCAAGCACATCTTTTGCATTGGTAAATCCATGAATTTGAGCGAAAGTAAATTCAACGGACCACTTTGTATTAATTCCTCTCGCTTCTAATGGATTAGCGTGAGCCATTCCAGTAATGGCCAAATCAGGTTGTAATTCACGCATACGCTGTATTTGGTTATAATTGTCTGGTTTTTCCACAATGCGTGGCATCGGTATATGCATCTTCTTACAAGTATCTTGTAGAAGAGATAATTCAGCAGCTTGATATCGTTTGTCCATATATGGGATACCTATTTCATAAACGATCATCCCACATCTGATTAAGAATCTAGCTAAAGATACTTCTAACAAATTATCTCCCATAAAAAATACAGATTTTCCACGTAATAAATCAAGATAATCTTTTAAATTATTCCAAATTTGGGTTTCTCTTTCTTCCAAACCTTGGGGTTTTATGCCGAATACGGAACAAATTTTTTCGATCCAAGCACGTGTTCCATCAGGACCAATAGGAAATGGTGCTCCAATCAATTTACACTTTCTACGTCGCATTAAAGTTGTTGCTGTACGACTCAGAAATGGATTGACACCACAGACATAAACTTCCTCACCTAATGAAGGCAGTTCGGTGTATCTCTGAGCTGGCAACCAACCCGAGACTCGAATAGATTGACGTTTTAATTCCGAATCGAGTTGAGAAGCAACTGTCGAAGGTACAGATCCAAAAAGAACTAAAGGAGGATGATTTGGTGATTTAAAAGTCTCGTCTCTGTTTCGTTCTGAATAAACAGATAATACTTTTTTCTCAGTTCCATCTTCTTCATCAACCCAAGATTTATATTCAGGACAACGATGTGTTATAGCAGCTAATACAGTATCTTCTCCCTGAGTAAAGGCATAATCCAGTCCATTGGCTCTTGCTACTACAATTGGTATTCCAATTTCCGTCTCAACTTTTGGTGCTATACCTTCCAAATCCATTTTTATTATTTCCGTAGTGCATGTACCAATCCAGACAATAACACTAGGATTTCTATCTTTTTTTATATGAAGACAAAGTCTTTTTAATTCCTCATGGTCATTCAATTGAGCTGAGATATCTCCTTCTTCCAATTCTGCCATTGCATAACGGGGCTCTGCAAAGATCATAACTCCAAGAGCATTTTGTAAGAAATAACCACAAGTCTTAGTGCCTATTACTAGGAAGAAACTATCTTCAATCTTTTGATATAACCAGGCTACACAACTTATGGGACAGAAAGTGTGATAATTGCCGGTCTCGCATTCGAACGTGAGAATTTCAAAGGTATTCATAGAATTGTTTCCTTGATAAAAATACGGGAAAGATCATAATAAAATTTTAAATGATCATAAAATCATGCAAATTATTTTCAATATTCTCGTTTTTACCACTATTAATAGGATTCAAGTAAAAATCAGAAAGTAAACTAAACAATTCTCGATCAGGAATTTCTTTTGGTACAACTCCTTCGGGTTGCGATAAGATTTGATCTGCTATATTTAGATAGAATTCACATACATAATTAAGTGTGGGTTGAGATTCAGCCATTTCAAATAATGTTTTTCCCTTTACCCTAGATACTCGAATGTCTTCGATAAGAGGCAATACTTCCAAAACTGGCATTGGACAAGCTTCTACGTATTTATCAATAAGATCCCTTTTAGATGTCCGATTACCTACCAAACCAGCTAATCGTAGGGGATGTGTATGTGCCTTTTCCCTAACAGAGGCTGCAATACGATTTGCAGCAAATAAAGCATCAAATCCATTATCTGTGATAATAATGCAATAGTCTGCGTAATTGAGTGGAGCCGCAAAACCCCCACAGACTACATCCCCTAAGACATCGAATAAAATAATGTCATATTCATAAAAAGCATTTAATTCTTTTAATGATTTAACAGTCTCTCCTACGACATATCCTCCACATCCAGCTCCTGCGGGAGGGCCTCCCGCTTCCACACAATCTACACCTCCGTATCCTTTATAAATGACATCTTCGGGCCAAACATCTTCATAATGATAATCTTTCGATTGCAAGGTATCAATAATAGTAGGTATTAAAAAGCCTGTAAGGGTGAAAGTACTATCATGCTTGGGATCACATCCGATTTGTAAAACTTTCTTCCCACGTCTTGCTAAAGCTATTGATATGTTACAACTAGTTGTTGATTTACCAATGCCACCTTTCCCGTAAACTGCTATTTTCATTTCCAAAGCTCCATTCTATTTTTTCGATCCATTCGGACCAATTAATCAAATTCCCTTTTTTACTCTTTCACCAATTTATTTGGATTAATCATTGGTAACATCTTAATGTTAATTATTCTAATTATTAAGAATGATATTATTCAATCATATGAATATTTTACTATGTTCTGAGAAATAGAAACTAGTGATTGGTGATTGATCAAAAAGCATTTCAGGGGGGGGAGAACATCTTGGTGATGGTTAACCGCCTCCCCTTGTCTCCCTGTCCTGGAGGCTCTCTGCGGGGAGGTAATGGGATTGCTACCATTACCTTTTTCTCCTATAATAAATATTAGAGTTTAAGATGTACGCAAGGTACATAAATCTTCGAAGAAAGTTTTGGGTATTTGAACAAATAACGCCCTGGTCATAGGGCGGCCTCGAGTAATAAGAGTCTTTGAATCTTTATAAGATTAAACTCTCCACATTTTTCCTCGGTAGCTCAGCGGTAGAGCGGTCGGCTGTTAACCGATTGGTCGTAGGTTCAAATCCTATCCGGGGAGATCCATATCTTTCTAATATATTTCTAAAGGTTTGCTTTTGCTTCTAGTAGAAGGTAAAACGTTCCTTGCCATTGTTTTCACGAATGCAGGATTGGCAAAGACAGAGGGAAAAGATGAAGTCTCCAATTATTTGGAGAAGCTACTTCTACAAAATCATCCAGTCCGGTAAGCAAGCATATTAGTGATGAGAAGCATATTGTTGCTAATACTCCGCCCAGGTCTGGCGGCAACAAGGAGGAATTGCAGGAGTCCAAATAGGGACTGGTTAATATCAGGCATATTAGACAAAAGAATCAGGTCATGTATCATTCTATTTTGGCGAAGAAGTGTTATACCTTCGTGGAAGACCAAGTT